CACACACTCATATTCCGGAAATACCGAAACAAATAAATTCCACGGTCGAACTACTATAATAGAATGGTCTAGAAATCAAATCCGCGTCTTAACTATTTTCATTGAAAAACGAGGACTTTCTTTATAGTTCTTATGACCCTAATTCATGGAAATTCCATCCAGTAAAACAGAAGAATTATAAATTTCCAAAATGATAGAAAGGAATATGGCAAATAGAGCCATAGCAACCCCCATAAGTGGTGTAGTCCCCCAGCCCGGAGCTACTTTGCCATATTCCGAATTCAATGGTTTCAATAAACTCCCTACATTAGTTTGTCTTGGTCTAGATCTAGAACTATCCTCAACGGTTTGTGTAGCCATAAATCCTATTTATTTAATCATTGGTTAAGATCTGTTGACTTTGTATACCATTCCGTTGTAGTTGTAAATAAACGATCTTATCGTAGATCCACTGTGATCTTGAATCTAGAAATGGAAACAGCAACCCTAGTCGCCATCTCCATATCCGGTTTACTTGTAAGCTTTACTGGGTACGCCTTATATACCGCTTTTGGGCAACCCTCTCAACAATTAAGAGATCCGTTCGAAGAACACGGGGATTAACTAGTTGACGTAATGAGCCTCCCCTAGTTGGGAGGCTCATTACGTCAATTGAGATAATGAAAAAGAATTTCATTTTTTAGTCGGAACCTTAGGCGGTTCTCGAAAAAAGATAGCAAAAAAAATGATCCCTAAAGTCGAGACTAAGAGGAATGTATAAACCAATGCTTCCATAGATTCGATCGTGGTTTACAATTATAGCTTCCACAACTATTTTTGGGGGATCTTTTATCATATAAAATAAAGAAAGGGGAAGGCTTAAAGAAAAGATAGTGATTCCAGTCAAGATTTTTACGATGCCCTATGTAAAATACAAAAAATAGAGACGAAAGATACTAGAGTAATATTGTATCAGACTACCTGTCTCCTTGTAGTTGGATCCCCAATTTTTTGGAATGCTCCAAATTCCACTTGAGCATCCAAATCTGGATCAATACCAGCAAAAACATCCCTGAACAAAGTTCTAGCGCCGTGCCAAATATGTCCGAAAAAGAAGAGCAAAGCAAAGGTAGCATGTCCAAAAGTGAACCAACCCCTCGGACTGCTACGAAAAACACCATCGGATTTCAAAGTAGCACGGTCTAACTCAAAAATTTCTCCTAACTGGGCACGTCTAGCGTACTTTTTCACAGTAGCTGGATCACTATAACTTACTCCGTTGAGTTCGCCACCATAGAACTCAACAGTTACACCTACTTGTTCGACACTATACTTTGATTCTGCCCTTCGAAAAGGAACATCGGCTCTCACAATTCCATCTCCATCTACCAAAACTACCGGGAATGTTTCAAAAAAAGTAGGCATACGACGTACAAAAAGCTCGCGACCCTCTTTATCTCTAAAGACGGGGTGTCCTAACCATCCAACAGCTATTCCATCCCCGTTATCCATTGAGCCCGCTCTAAATAATCCCCCTTTTGCCGGATTATTGCCAATGTAATCATAAAAAGCTAATTTTTCGGGAATTTTAGACCAAGCTTCCGATAAACTCAGACTTTCGGCTAGTCCAGCGCCAACTCTTCGATATATTTCTTGCTGGAAGTATCCCTGATCCCATTGATAACGAGTAGGACCAAATAATTCGATTGGGGTAGTTGCGGAACCATACCACATAGTTCCGGCAACAACGAAAGCCGCAAAAAAAACAGCAGCGATACTACTGGAAAGTACAGTTTCAATATTGCCCATACGTAATCCTTTGTATAGACGTTGAGGCGGACGGACACTAAGATGGAATAGGCCCGCCAATATGCCCAAGGTACCCGCTGCAATATGATGAGAGGCTATTCCTCCCGGAACAAAAGGATCAAAACCTTCTGCGCCCCATGCTGGATTTACAGATTGTACTTTTCCAGTTAGCCCATAAGGATCAGACACCCATATTCCAGGACCATACAAACCTGTTACATGAAATGCGCCAAAGCCAAAGCAAGCCAACCCTGAAAGAAATAAATGAATTCCAAAGATCTTGGGCAAATCCAAAGAGGGTTTTCCTGTACGTTCATCGGAGAATATTTCGAGGTCCCAATAAACCCAATGCCAAATAGCTGCTAAGAAGCACAAGCCAGAAAACACAATATGTGCCCCCGCCACACCTTCATAACTCCAAATACCCGGATTGGTTACAGTTCCTCCTGAAATACTCCAACCGCCCCATGAATTGGTTATTCCTAAACGAGTCATGAAGGGTATAACGAACATACCTTGTCTCCACATTGGATCAAGAACAGGGTCAGAGGGATCAAAAACTGCTAATTCATATAGAGCCATCGAACCGGCCCAACCAGAAACTAGAGCTGTATGCATTATATGGACAGAAAGCAATCGACCGGGATCATTCAATACGACAGTATGAACACGATACCAAGGCAAACCCATGGAAATACCCCTTTATGCAGGAAAAATAGACACTATGTAACTTTATCGCATTGGAAAAAAAAGACTTATACTATAATACCTAACCTTTTCAGTAGATTCTGTATGAGAAGGGGTTAATTTTTATTCTGTTCCATTGAAAATAATGGAGCAAGTCGGTTCGTAAGAACAAAGAGAAGCAGATCTATTCTATACCCGATAAGTACCAATACGCAATGGCAGGGTTGGACCCGTTTTGAGGGGGAACGAAGGCATAGAAACTTATATAATTCATTTATAATTCAAATGATCGACCCGTTCGTTAAAATGGGTTTATGTCTTCTTATATAAATCCACTAATCGATGTTCTAATCTATGTATAAAATACAATCAATGTATAAAATGGAATAACCAGAAAAAAATGATGAAGACAATAAACCCATTGTTACGTTTCCATACTAAAGTGAAGTATAGTACTTAATTTTTTTCATTAATCTAATGCCCATTGGTGTTCCAAAAGTGCCTTTTCGGAATCCCGGAGAGGAAGATGCGGTTTGGGTTGACGTATAGTGCGACTTGTCGGACATATTGGGTCATATGGGATTTACCCGTTCTCTCCCCCGATCGAGATATCCTCTTTTTCGCCTAACAAATATGGATCGAATCATCAATCGTTTGGAGCGTGAAGTTCAATTAGACCCATTTCTATTGGGGATCAATATAATATTATCAAGTAGAAAATTTTATGGTTAACTTGGACCAATAAAATAAGGTATCCAGGCCCCGTTCAGAAAATACCAAATGGGTAATATATTATATGTACGATTACTACTTGTATGATAAATATCATAAACGTTTTTATGCTTACTATTAGGAGTGATCTCAAACTTCCAATCAATGGAATCTAAATACATCGAATAGTTTGAGGGAAAGCAAAGCATAAAACGGATTGAAATGAAAAAATAAAAGAAGTCGTAACAAAAAGAAGTGGTACTGAGATCATTTGCCCTATATGTGCAACTAGAATTCGGGCATATCTTTACCCGGAGTAGAACATAAACCTAAAAGAATTGAAAGGGCCCACCCAGGAACAAGAAAATGACATCGTGATTTAAATCTCGATGAAACAATACAGCAATGGGAGATTAGTTGAATAAGTTTAGTAATCTTTTTTAGGAAGGGGGACTCAAACTCATTTTTTTTTTAATAGAAGACAAAAGAAGACAAAGTCCTTCATTAGAAAAACGAAAAACCTCTTCAAAAAAAATAAAACAGGAATTAACACATTGATTCTTTTTCGCAATTTTTTTTGAACCGTATGCATCCAAAGGTGCACGTACGGTTCCTAAGAGATACAATTTTGTCCGAATCAACCGACTTTATCGAGAAAGATTACTTTTTTTAGGCCAAGAAGTTGATAGCGAAATCTCAAATCAACTTGTTGGTCTCATGGTATATCTCAGTATAGAAGATAATACTAGAGATTTTTATTTGTTTATAAACTCTCCGGGCGGATGGGTAATACCAGGAATAGCCATTTATGATACTATGCAATTTGTGCCCCCCGATGTACATACAATATGCATGGGATTAGCTGCTTCAATGGGATCTTTCGTTCTGGTTGGAGGAGAAATTACCAAACGTCTAGCATTCCCTCACGCTTGGCGCCAATGAGTTGTTTTGACTTGAAAAAAAAAAGAAGACTATGCCTTCGCCATATCAATTATTCATATTCGAATATGAATAAAATAATAGGTAATAATAGCATGGCACTTCAAATTCGATATAAACAAACTATTATTGTGTTTTCATAACATAAGATTTTGTATTGAGGTAGTAGTATGAAACAAAGGTTATTTCCGATTTTTTTGATCTTATGTTATATTTATATGTCGGGAGTCCATTTTGATTGCAGCGTCACAAACCATTTTTCTTATATTCATGAAAGAAAAAAATACAAAAATGAAAAAAAAAAAGATCATTTTTCCTTATTTGTTTGATCGTATCAAAAAGATACTTTGGGATTGCTAAATCACATACGAAATAAATAAATATATAAAGCAACAGAACCATCATAGTATTTTTTTTACGCTTACGAAAGAAAGGGTGGTAAATGGGGCATTTACTGATCTGAATCAGATTATTTCTTCAATAAAAGGGGGAGGGCGAGTAAATTCCATTGCGGAGCCGTATGCAATGCACAAAGGATGCCCGTACGGTTGTTAATTCTATTTTTTTTCTTTAGACCAATCATGCGAGATAGAAAAACCGTTCATGATGTTATATCAATATCATCAGATCAGGGTTATGATTCACCAACCTGCTAGTTCTTTTTATGAGGCGCAGGCAGGGGAATTTATCCTGGAAGCGGAAGAACTACTTAAACTTCGCGAAACCCTCACAAAGGTTTATGTACAAAGAACAGGCAACCCTTTGTGGGTTGTATCTGAAGATATGGAAAGAGATGTTTTTATGTCAGCAACAGAAGCCCAAGCTCATGGCATTGTTGATCTTGTAGCGATCGAAAATGAAAATACTGGAGATTTTGTGTAAATCCACGATTCTATTTCAAACTATAATTCATAATTCGATTCGAATTTTCCACTATTTTATATTGAATAGAAATAATTGATAATCCTAAACCATAAATCCGGTTAAGGTTAAGATCGATCAAAACCAGCCTATTATATATATATACGACATGCCAACTATTAAACAACTTATTAGAAATACAAGACAGCCAATAAGAAATGTCACGAAATCCCCCGCTCTTCGAGGATGTCCTCAGCGTCGAGGAACATGTACTAGGGTGTATGTGCGACTCGTTCAGATCATGGACTCTAATAAATGAGACAATTTTCCAGTATCAATGATTAGTACCAATGAATCGGATAGATAGAGCGGAAGAACGCCATTTACTATATAACATAAATAACATAACTAAAAAAAATGAAAATCTATCTATCATATACCTATATTAGGGTGTATTGTGTATGTGTATCGAATTTATGGTTTCCATTGGTGCAAATCCAATCACCTTGATTTGAGATGAGAAAACCCCCATTGGTAGCAAAGGTTATCCATTAAGCGGAGGAAATTTTATTATAAGAGGAAAAAGGGTTATGCTCCTATTCTTTAAAGAACGGACTAATAGGGTTAGCTACCTAGCCAACTTTCATAATGAAATGCCGTCACTGTATGGAGAGCTCTTATTGTGAAAGATCAATTACTATATAATTGATGGGTAGAGCCAAAGAGTGTGAACTATACAAGTTAATAAGACTTTTGATTTAATGAGAGAAGGGGCTCCGGTGCATAGAGAGGACCTCACCGTTTAAGAAGTTACCATAGAAACGATGGAACCCACCATTTTTTTTTAGTTAGTCTCGGTATAATTTCTTATTTCCAGGCAAACTAACTAAATAAAAAATAGTGGTTGGGGAGGTCAGAGCAGCCAAAGCCATTGGAATATATATTTTATATATCGGAATAATCCGTTTTGTTATTAATCGACTGGGGAAGGAGAGCAGAATGACTGAAAGAAGAGAAATCAATTAGTTATTCATTAAAGTTTAATTTGATTCAATGACCAGAGTTAAACGAGGATATACGGCTCGGAGGCGTCGAAGCAAAATTCGTTTATTTGCATCAACCTTTAGAGGGGCTCATTCAAGACTTACTCGAACAAGTACTCAACAGAAAATGAGAGCTTTGGTTTCCGCTCATCGAGATAGGGGCAGGCAAAAGAGACACTTTCGTCGTTTATGGATCACTCGAATAAATGCAGCAACTCGTGAGAATAACGAGGTATTCTATAGTTATAGTAGGTTAATGCATAACCTGTACAGGAAGCAATTGCTTCTTAATCGTAAAATACTTGCGCAAATAGCTATATCAAATAAGAATTGTCTTTACATGATTTCCAATAAGATCATTAAATAAAGGAGATTCAAAAGTAAAGTAATGTACAGGAATGATTGAAACCCGGAGAATGAACTCCGGGAAGAAAATAAATAAAGAGAATATAGTAGGAATGAACGAACATGTTTCAATAAAAAAAAAGATTTCTTCTTCCCCCATTTTTTTGTTTCCTATAACACAACAATCAAATCTGGATTCTAGGAATTTTCGAACAAAACATCAATCGGAGCTTCAGTTCCGATTGGAGTTTTGAGTCAATTGAAGAGTATGCCTATTTTTTTCTGGTTCTAGAACCAGTACTTCTAGGGATCAACTCGGCTCTCTCAAATTGTTTCTCATTATTAAGAAAAGGTAATAAAGATAAAATACGAGCTTGTTTTATGGCAATAGTAATTAATCGTTGTTGTTTTAAGGTCAATCTATTTACCCGCCTAGATAAGATTTTTCCTTGTTCACTAATAAATCGACTAATTAAACTCATGTTTCTATAATCAATTCGATCCCCCGACCCGATTGGGGGCAAACGCCTGCGAAAAGAGAGCTTGGATTTACGAAAGGGTTGCTTGGATTTATCCATGGTTTATTCCTTATCTCTAAAATTCTATTTCTTTATTCATTTCAGATCCGGCTAAAATTGGGTTTTGATTTGTATTATATATATATGTTAAGTTCTTCTTCTTTCTGATCCTTGGAATGGAAGAAAGATCGCACACGCGTCCCCGTCGATCTATTTCTTTATTTCCCCGTGAATCGTATGTTTGTAACAATAGCGACAAAATTTTCTCAATTCTAATCGATTGGGTGTATTGTGTCGATTCTTTTCAGTAATATATCTAGAGATGCCGGGCGATTCTTTATTGACACCGTTTCGGCCACAACGGATACATTCTAAAATAACTATAACTCTGACATCTTTACCCTTGGCCATAAAAACCCCCTTGGATTTTGGATCAACTTAACCTTTATCTTTATATTATATATATATATGATGAAAAGATAAAAATGAATAGAAACTATAAATTCCATTTAAAAAGATTTCTTTGTAATTTAATTAATATTAATAGAGTAATAATTAAGTAATACAATTTTTTCTAACTATCTTCTACCCTAAACTATCTTCTACCCTAATTAATCTCAGTATTTTATTTTGAGTATCTTCTTTCTATGCTATAATTTCGCGGATCCTGCCCTAGACGGGCCTACATCCCCATTCATTTCTGTTCTCCCAAATTCTATGGATCTTAGATTTTTGCTGAGGTTCAATAACTTTTGGATTCTCTTTTCTTCCTATCCTAAAGAATCGAAAGGGGTGATCGAAATCAATTTGAGCCCCGTCGCAGTAGAATTATATCATATCTCTAATTTTCTTCATTTCTTCGCATCTCAATAACTAGAAAAAGGGGAATGACAAAGCATCCGGGAATAAACGATTAATCTCTATCAATAAACCCGCTAAAGACCCAAACCATAGAGTAGTTAGCACAGGTGCCGTAGAGAGATATGTTTTGAGATCTCGCATTGAAAATCCTCCTTCTTTATTCTAATACATATACATATATTATACGGTCAGATGCCGTAGTTCAAGATCATTTGTATTTATTTTTGCACAGAATTCCTAACTAAAACTCAAATGGAGATGCACAATGAACTATTAAATGCAATTTTTGTCCCTAAAAAAGCCGACACCCCCATTTCTAAGCATTTTATTTCTAAGCATTTTCGAGAAATATTTTTTTTTATACGTTAGGTTTCAGGCGTATATAATATCTTTTCTTTTAAAATAGAATAGGAAAAAAAAAGAAGAAAGAAACGGCAAGAAAATATAGACGAAGGAGAAAATAACAATGTGGAAAACAAGACAGGGATTTTGTACAATGACACTGTAAAATATTTTTTAAAAGGGATGTAGCGCAGCTTGGTAGCGCGTTTGTTTTGGGTACAAAATGTCACGGGTTCAAATCCTGTCATCCCTACCTATTACTTCTCCTGTGAGCAGTAATGAGGGATTAGTCGAGATCAATTAAGATTGGGCATAATCTTTCATTCTTGCATGCATACAGTATGCAAGATATCTCGGGGGTACAAAAAGCCCTTTCTTTACTTATTGTAGTTGTAGCTAATCATTTATCGAGCAGTCTTATTTAATGTCATAAGAAAGCGCTCTTAGTTCAGTTCGGTAGAACGCGGGTCTCCAAAACCCGATGTCGTAGGTTCAAATCCTACAGAGCGTGGTTTTGCTTATGTTATGCCGAATCACATACAATAAAAAATGTAATTTGAATTACAACTTGAATTTGACCTCCTGCAAGGAGGAGGAGGTCAATCAAAAAAAAAATCTTATTTAATCAAAGATCCAATTGATCACCGCGTCTGTATTGTAAATATGCAGTTACGAATAATCCTGCCAAAGTAATAGGAATTAGACCTAAAACGATTCCAAATAGAAAAACTTCAATCATTTTGATTTGTTTGAGGGAATAAAAAAAAAGAGATATAAGATCTATCTCTAAATATTAATCTTAATTACCTGTCAATCTCAATGACCAAGAATTGAATTGGCAATTCTAACACCCGCATACGCATAAAGGAACTGCGGAAAAGAACTATAGAATACCTGGAATCTCGGAGAAATATTTCTTTTTATGAATTGTCCATTTAATTCATTTCAAATAAGTCGTATCTTATTCAAACCAATCAATAGAGCTGGGGTTATAGTTGAAGCAGCCAGTAGAAAACCGAAATAACTAGTTATAGTAGGCATGAAAGAGCTCAATTTAGATATGCTTTTTGCCATATATTCGATAAAACACTTACCTAAGTTTCCATTTTTCCCAGATACGAGAGTAATAAAAAACCCATTGACAGTATTAGTTTAGTTCCAATTGAAAGTTCTTGATTCATCGGCTGTGACATCGATGAATTCTACAATTCAGAATCAACGGATTCATTGTGTAATTCGTAAGTAAAATAAAGTACTAGCAATAAATATTAGTAAAAAAATCATATTCATATTTCATATATAGTAATAAAAACTGCATTTTGTCACTCCATTCAAAAATGAAATTATATTTCAGTCATTTTGTAATAAAAGAATTAGATTTGAAAATAACATCCTTATCTTGAGCCCAACTTGATTCGAAGACGAGCAACTTCCACTATCTTTTTAGGTTCTATACTCTGTCTTTCTATATCATGGGGTTTCCATCCTTGTATTGCAATTCTAGCTCGGTCAAGAAAGAACCTTGCTTTTGATCTAATGCAACAAAACAACGCTTGCATCGCGAGATTGTTCCAACTATGTTCTCTTTCTTTCATAAAATACTGTGGTAATATAATATATTTATTTATCTTTATTGTGTATTGTACGAGACCCGCTAATTATTTGAAATTAAGGGATTCGGGCAATCAAACTTTTAACAAAAAAGGGGGGTTTATAAATCCCACAATTGAATTGTGTGAATATAATAATATCTTTCATGAATTATTAGAACTAGAACCTCACACTTTCTCAAGATATTTACTATTTTTTTCTTACAAAACGAATAATGTAATTCTGAGAATTTTTAAGATGGGTTATTTTATTGGTCTATTCCATAACATAGAATAAGTTATGTATATACAAGGA